CCATCGAGCTCTTACTAATTAGAAGATTTTTTTGGTACAAATACGAAAATGGATCACTTTTTCCAATGTTTTAAAAAACTACAACATTATTTCATTTCTTTCTTACTATACTAATAGAACTTCACTTTCTTTACTCTATTTCTTTGAATTTGAATATAGAATCAAAGTTTCCATTTTTTTTTATAAGTTCATTGAAAAAGTTAGATTTTCTTAAGAAATTTACCTTCATTTTTTTTTTGTTCACTCCTTATGTAATGTAATAAATCTCAAAAAAGGGGTTCTGATAAACCGCGAAAAATGGAAACTAAGAATAGGAATCTTTGACGAATGGGATCAAGAACAATGAAGTATTATTTCGACACAAGAAACTACATTTTCTTGTGTCGAAGACTAGGAAGACAAAAAATTCTTTCTAGACGTTAGATTCCTTTGGTCTATCATTTTTTCTATTCTACAGTCTCCCTTTTCTTATTTTTCATATCTAATAGTATTTTTTTCTATTAGAATAGAAATTGATACACTCAATGACATTTCAATCTGACACGAGTGACATAATTATACCCCTCCTATTTGCAAGGTAAAATAGCAGTCTTCACAATATACAATAAATATTATGACCAGTAATGCGATACAAGTAATTCCCGAAATCCGGTATAACAAGAATAAGAAAAAAACAAGTAAAAAAAAGCTTTTCATACTTTTTTTTGGTCATACATAATTATAGAATGAATTTCTAACAAGAATTTGGTTCTTTTTACGAATTTGATGTTGAGAAATCCACCGACCTAGAAATTCATTTCGGACAATTGAACTTTTTCAAATTGTTTCTTTTTAAGAACCAAAAAGATTTGTGCTAAAATAATAGATGCAAAAAAGAACAAAAGGCCTTGGACACGTAATGGATCTTGAAGTACTATTTCCGCCTCCCTCTGACCAAATCCACCCACATTAGGATTGCTCGTTAATGGTTGATCAAGTTTGATAGATTCGCCCTCTGAAATAAGAAGTTCTGGTCCTGGAGGGATAATATCCACCACTTGACGCCCATCCAACGCATCCACTAGGGTTATTTCATATCCTCCCTTTTCTTTTCGTATTATTTTGCTTACTATACCCGCTACTGTAGCATTATAAACATTATTATTACTCTTACTCCCGTCGGGATAAATCTGGCCCCTTCCTCTGTTCCCACCTATATATATGGGATATTTTAAGAAGTAAACATCTTTCTTAGTAGCAGGGTCCGGAGAAAGAATAGGAAAGGTGATTTCACTATATTTCTGACCAGGAACGGGACCTATTACAAGAATATTTTTTTTAGTGGGACGATAGTTCTGAAAAGATAGATTGCCTATCTTTTCTTTAATCTCGGGCGAAATACGATCTGGGGGGGCTAATTCAAACCCCTCAGGTAAAATAAGAACAGCCCCCACATTCAAAGCTCCTTTTTTACCATTCCCAAGAACTTGTTTCAATTGCTTATCATAAGGAATTCGAACAACTGCTTCAAATACACTATCCGGAAGTACAGCTTGTGGAACCTCAATATCCACGGGCTTATTAGCTAAATGGCAGTTGGCGCAGACAATACGGCCGGTCGCTTCTCGTGGATTTTCATAACCCTGCTGTGCAAAAATGGGATATGCATTTGAAACAGGTGCCCCAGTTATTATATATATCATGAGCGATAGGAAAATGGATCGAGTAATCTCTGCCTTTATCCAAGAAAAGGTATTTCTAGTTTGCATGGTCCAATCATTGATCCTGAAAATTTCTACAATAAAATTAGGTAGGTTGCTAGTATAGTTCCCTATCCCTGATTCTGCTATTTACTGAAATAATTTTACTCGAATCTAGGAAGAATTCTCCTGGATGGGTAGAAGAAATAAGTAAAATTATTAATGTTTTACTTATGTACAAAGTAACAAACCTGAACATGGGATCAGTGGATCATTTTTTAGTCATTTATTGAATGATAAATCACTACAAGTGACGGAGATACACGATTTAAATAACGGAAGATCCAATATTTGAAAATTGTATCTAGAATGACTGGAAAAGTGGAAACAAGACCGGATATAATTTGATCATTATGAGCAAATCCAAAATCTTTGTAAACAGATCCAATCATTAGTTCCCAACCATGGGGCGAATGGAAGCCTATACATAAATCAGTTAATAAAAGAATAGAAAAAGCTTTGATTGTATCACTTAAGTTATATAGGAACTCTTGAACCCAAGAGTTAAGACGCAAAAGTTGTTCATTACCTAGAATAGAATAAGCACTTAGAATAACAAAAGAGATTATATTTGTAGAGAAGTACAAAATCATATGGATACCATCATGATTGTGTATCTTGATCAATTGGATTGTTTCTTTGTAAATTCCCATAGGAAGCTTTTGTAGATGTGTTTCTGGGTATTCTTTTATCATTTCGTCCAAGAGGAAGAGTCTCTCTAATTCTAGAACTTTTTTAAAAATATTTTTTTCTTGAATATGATTCAAGAAAATTTCAGATTGCCCAGTATTCCACCAATTAGTAACCCAAGCTTCTAGGCTTTTTTTAAATGAAAGAGAGATCCACCAGGGCAAAAATACTATAGATGCAAGATATAGAAGGGGAATGAATGCTTTCGTTTTTGCCATTTTTTTTCTTTTATTTTTTTTTAATGAACTTACTTCATTCGTCAACTTGATACAATATTGAATATTCATATCAAACATAAGTTCTATTACAAGTCATATTGATTCTATTATCAATCTATTCTCTGTTTTTTATTTGTGCTTGAGTGGTTAGTCCTTCAATTTCGAAACAATACAAAAATAGAAAAACAAAGAATCCACTTTTTCAATTCGAATCAAGAAAAAAAATATCTATTATTTCAAAATATAGCAATTACTCCAATTTTAAGCAATTGCCCGGTTTCGATGAATGCACGAAAGAACCACTTCAGGATTAGGATTTACAGGTGAAAGAAGTCCCGTTCTATTCGATCAAAATAGAAAATATTTCAAAAAAAAAAAAAGAATTTATCGGTTTTTCCCTCGTGTTAAAAACTAAGAATACGAAAGTATTCATTCTTCGCTTCATTTTTCAAAATACTTCAATTGGTACACGCAAGAAATAGGCCAATTCTGCAGCTTTTTGTTCAATTTCTTGTGGGGTCAAATTCTTCTCATTACGAGTCAAGGGAATGGCCCCCTGGCCTCTGATTTCTATATAAAGGACACGATGTGCATAAATACCCTCTTTCACTTCGATTCTGATGGATTGAATGTCTTTCAGAAGGAATCGGAGGAAAATGCGACGATTTTTTCCAGGAAATCCCCAACGAAAAATAGACGCTAGTCCTTCTTTTCTATCGAATCGATCATAACCGCTACCTACATTCCACGAAATTGTGCACCATAGATAAGAACTAATAAAGAGACCTGCAATCCCATAGAAAGACATCACGATCCCCTGTGGAAAAAAAATGATTTGCTGAGACGGAAATAAAGATATCAAATCTCTACCAAGATAACTGGAAGTTCCAACCAATAAAAACCCTAACGAACCTAAAAAAAGGATAAAGGCCCAGCAGAAATTGCTTGTTTTTCGAGATCCCCTTAAAAATTCTATCCATAGATGTTCTGATCGCCAACTCATACTAGATCTAATTGCATTTTATTGGAATTGGAAGAATAAAAAAAATAACCGAAATAAATTTTACTTTTGTTGGTTTCCGAAGTAACTCTCATCAACTAGTATTATTCGGATGTGAACCTTTAAGAGTAATTCATCGAATTGTTTAGATCTAAAATAATAGGATCAACTGACATATAATATGGATACTTATATATAGATATATTTACTTTATATCTATATCTCAGATATTCGCCCCGATTCCCATCTATTCGATTCTTTTTTTTTCAAAGATTTATAATTCATTTACTCAGATGTCATGTATAATCGTTTATGGAAAGAGTAAGCTATATGTTATACTCTATCCTACTAGATAAATATAAATATCTGTGTTATGGTAGAAGTCGCATTCTTAAAATATATATATACAAGATTTGGCACCATCGTATTTAAAAATAAAAAATCTTGTTTTTTTGAACATGAAGAGATAAAGAAGCCATTGCAATTGCCGGAAAAACTAAGCCCACTAAAGGCACAAAAATAGAGGGTAAGTTGTTGAAAGTTGTCATAGAATGGATACCTCGATTTAATAGACTTAATATTTGTACCTGTTATTTATTATTATTGTTATGTTATTTATCCTAATTATATTAATAATTTTATCTGTTATTTATTGTTAGAAAAATATCTTCGAATTATTATAATGCATATATTCATATATATATATAATTATTCAAATTTCTTAGAATTAGAAGAATTCTATAATTATAATAAGTATATCTACATGAGTATAATTATTTGAATTCTCTAATAATTAGAATTCTATATATAGATGAGTATATATATATGGAAAAGTAATGTAGAACATAATTTTGCATCTTTCGACATGAAATATATGTATGATAATCCACTTTTTTATTTATTAATTTATTCTATTAATATTTTGTATTTTTCTTGTCTTATAATTTTCATTTAATTAACTGGAATAAATATTTTCTTACAAATAAAAAGAAAAAAGAATTCACTCTTTTATGCTGTTTCATAGAGATTTCCTAATTAGTAATATCTGTAAAAAAAAAAAGAATAATCCACATGATTCTTTCTACAATGAAATCTTATGTTACCAAACTCAAAATCCAAAGAATGGATTTTGAATTTGATTCCTTTAAACGAAATGAATAACTACTGGTTGATCACAAATCCAATTTTTTTTTGATTAAGGCTCTACTTGATTGAATTTTGATTCGAAGGAAAGAAAACATGTAGGTGAAATAACTCACTCAAAATATCTTTTAAAAGATTACGTGGTACGATTGGATCGAATAATCCCTTATGGAATAAATATTCAGCCGACTGTGAACCCTCAGGTAATGT